CTAGTTATTCATTGAGATCTGTTGACTTTGTATCCCATTCCGTTGTAAATAAACGATCGTATCAATATACCTTACATTGTGGTCTTTAAATTATATAACAATGGAAACTGCAGCCCTTGTTGCCATCTCTATATCTGGTTTACTTGTAAGTTTTACTGGATATGCCTTATATACCGCTTTTGGGCAGCCCTCTCAACAACTAAGAGATCCATTCGAAGAACACGGGGACTAGTTGAAGTAATGAGCCTCCCATATGGGAGGCTCATTACTTCAATTGAAATAATAAAAAATCATTTCATCTTTTTAGTTTTTAGTTTAGTGGGAACTTTAGGCGGTTCTCGAAAAAATATAGCGAAAAAAATAATTCCTAGAGTCGAGACTAAAAGGAATGTATAAACCAATGCTTCCATAGATTGGATCGTAGTTTAAAATTATAGCTTCCATACCTGTTTATTTGGAATTGTCTTTCGTTATCCGAAAAAACAAGAATAAAAGAAGAAAGGCAGTGATTCAAATCAAGAGTTCTCTGGTACCCTCCTATTATGCAACCCCCCCAAAAAAAAAGAAGCGAAAGATCTTCGAGTAATGTTGTATCATACTACTTGTCTTCTTGTAGTCGGATCTCCAATTTTTTGGAATGCTCCAAATTCCACTTGAGCATCCAAATCTGGGTCAATACCAGCAAAAACATCTCTGAACAAGGTTCTAGAACCATGCCAAATGTGTCCGAAGAAAAAAAGCAGAGCAAACGAAGCATGTCCAAAAGTGAACCAACCTCTTGGGCTGCTACGAAAAACCCCATCGGATTTCAAAGTAGCACGATCTAATTCAAAAATTTCACCCAATTGAGCACGTCTAGCATATTTTTTCACAATAGCAGGATCACTATAACTGACTCCTTGGAGTTCGCCACCATAGAATTCAACAGTTACACCTACTTGTTCGACACTATACTTTGATTCTGCCCTTCTAAAAGGAACATCGGCTCTAACAATTCCGTCTCCGTCTACCAAAACGACTGGAAATGTTTCAAAAAAAGTAGGCATACGGCGTACAAAAAGTTCACGCCCTTCTTTATCTCTAAAGATAGGGTGTCCTAACCATCCAACAGCTATTCCGTCCCCGTTGTCCATTGAGCCCGCTCTGAATAATCCCCCTTTTGCCGGATTATTGCCGATATAATCATAAAAGGCTAATTTTTCAGGAATTTTAGACCAAGCTTCTGATAAACTTTTATTTTCGGTTAACCCAGCACCAACTCTTCGATATATTTCTTGCTGGAAGTATCCCTGATCCCATTGATAACGAGTGGGACCAAACAATTCGATTGGAGTCGTTGCTGAACCATACCACATAGTTCCAGCAACAACAAAAGCTGCAAAAAAGACAGCAGCAATGCTACTGGACAGGACAGTTTCAATATTGCCCATACGTAATCCTTTGTATAAACGTTGGGGCGGACGGACACTAAGATGGAATAGGCCCGCTAATATGCCCAATGTCCCTGCTGCAATATGATGCGAGGCTATTCCTCCTGGAACAAAAGGATCAAAACCCTCCACACCCCACGATGGATTTACGGATTGTACTTTTCCCGTTAGTCCATAAGGATCGGAAACCCATATTCCAGGACCATACAAGCCGGTTACATGAAATGCACCAAAACTAAAGCAAGCCACCCCTGAGAGAAATAAATGAATTCCAAAGATCTTGGGCAAATCCAAAGAAGGTTTTCCTGTACGTTCATCACAAAATATTTCTAGATCCCAATATACCCAATGCCAAATAGCTGCCAAGAAGCACAAACCCGAAAATACAATATGTGCCCCAGCCACGCCTTCGTAACTCCAAATACCCGGATTCGTTATAGTCCCCCCTGTAATACTCCAACCAGCCCATGAATTTGTTATTCCTAAACGAGTCATGAAGGGTATAACAAACATACCTTGTCTCCACATTGGATCAAGAACCGGGTCAGAGGGATCAAAAATTGCTAATTCATAGAGAGCCATCGAACCGGCCCAACCAGAAACCAGAGCTGTATGCATTATATGGACAGAAAGCAACCGACCGGGATCATTCAATACGACGGTATGAACACGAAACCAAGGCAAACCCATGGAAATACCTCTTTATCAAAGATAATGATAGACATGTAACTTTATTGCATTGGAAAATACTATATGATGGATCCGCCCTCTATCAGTGGATTGAGATGATCTCGGAGCAAGGGTTCATTTTGTTCTATTCTGTTGGTATTCTGTTAGTAATAATGAAACAATTATGTTCTTAGGAACAAAGAGAAGCAGATTTATTTTAACCCGATAAGTATCAATATGCAATGGGTTAATGTTATGCGCAAATGCATACTTGTTCATCATTAATTATAAGTACTTATATCGTAAGAATTCGACTTTCTTCGGATTCTTTTTGTCTTCTTTTATCTTTCTGAACTTTTCGAATCTACGGATAAAAATATGATAAGGTCCAATTGATTATGAAGACAAGAAACCCATTTTACGTTTCCATATCAAAGTGAAAAATTATAGTATACTTAATTCTTTTTTTCTTTCATTTAATGCCTATTGGTGTTCCAAGAGTACCTTTTCGAATTCCTGGAGAGGAATATTCAACTTGGGTTGACATATAGTGCGGCTTGTCCGATATCTTGGGTGATATGGTATTTCCCCGTTCTCTCCCCCGATCGAGATATCCTCTGTCTCACCCCAACAAAAAGATTGAATCATCCAAAATTTGGAGCGTGAAGTACAATTAGATCCATTTTTGGGGAGTATTCAAAAATTAATATTATCAATAAAAATTAAAATAATTTATGGTTGGCTTGGTTCGACCAATCAAATGAAGTATCCAGGCTCCGTTTAGAAAAAACCAATCGGAAATTCTCTATCATTTTACTACGTGTATCATCAACAATTCCTATTAAATAGGAATCGTTTCAAATTCTTAATCCATCGAAAATAGTAAAAAAAAATCATACGTCAAATATTTGGCGGACATGAAAGAATAAATTGTGAAAAAAAGGAAGGCGTAGTAACAAAACAAAAAGAGGTGGTATTATTAGGGGCATTTGCTTTGCCCTATCCCTATATTATTGCAAATCGAAATCGGGCAGCAGATCTTTACCCGGAGTAGAGCATAAACCTAAAAAAATTGAAGAAGCCCATTCAGGAACAAGAAAATGACATCGTGATTTGGATATCGGTGAAACAATACATCAATGAAAAGTTAGTTCAATAAGAAGTTTAGCGAATTCTTTCATCATATTTTTTCTATATAGAAAATATATATAGAAAATAAAAAAACTATAAAAATCTTTCAATAAAGATGGAAGAAGAAAAAGCGACTTCGTTAAAAATTAGAAAGAACCTGCTATGAAAAAGGAACTGGAATCTACAAATTGATTTTTTCCAGATTTTTTTGAACCGTATGCAGCAAAAGGTGCATGTACGGTTCCTAAGGGATATACCATTTGTTGATCCTAATCAACCGACTTTATCGAGAAAGATTACTTTTTTTAGGTCAAGGTGTTGATAGTGAGATATCGAATCAACTTATTAGTCTGATGGTATATCTCAGTATAGAGAATGATACCAAAGATTTTTATCTATTTATAAACTCTCCTGGCGGATGGGTAATACCCGGAGTTGCTATTTTTGACACTATGCAATTTGTGCGACCGGATGTACAGACAATATGTATGGGATTAGCCGCCTCAATGGGATCTTTTATCCTGGTCGGAGGAGCGATTACCAAACGTCTAGCATTCCCCCACGCTTGGCGCCAATGAGTTTTTATTATTATTATTTGAGAGAAAAAAAAGAAAACTATGCCTTCGCCATATGACGAAATAGGAATAATATTAAGTAATAATCGCATGGCATTTTGAATTCGATATGATCACATTTTTGTATTCGTTTTAAATTAGATGATGTATCGAGAGAGTAGTATGAGATAAAGTAAAGTATTTCTGGTTTTATCTATCGGAAGTCCATATTCAGCGTCACAAACTATTTTTTGTTTTCACACCGGAGGAGGACTCTTATAATCTTCCGTATGTTTTATGTTGTGAAAGAGCACGAAAAAAACAAGATTTTCTTTTTACTTATTTTATTTGATTGGATCAAAAAGAAACTTTGGGATTGCTGAATCACAGACAAATTTAAATATATATTAAAGCAACGGAGCCATCATAGTATTTTTTTAACTGGGAAAAATAAAGTAAGGGTGGTAATTGGAAAATTGAACGATTTGGATCTGATACTCTTTTTATTATCTTTCTTCAATGGAAGGTAAATAAAAAAAAATATAAAGTCAATTCCATTGTAGAGCCGTATGCAATGTGCAAAAAATGCCTGTACGGTTGTTCAATTCTATTTTTGTTCTTATTCTTTGCTTTAACTCATCATGAAAAATAGAGGAACTTTTTATGTCAATGTCATATCAGGGTAATGATCCATCAACCTGCTAGTTCTTATTTTGAGGCACAAACAGTAGAATTTATCCTGGAAGCGGAAGAACTACTGAAACTGCGCGAAACCCTTACACAGGTTTATGTACAAAGAACAGGGAAACCCTTATGGGTTGTATCCGAAGACATGGAAAGGGATGTGTTTATGTCAGCAACAGAAGCCCAAGCTCATGGAATTGTTGATCTTGTAGCAGTTGAATAAAATAGCAGGGATTTCACACAAATACCCATGATGATATTTTATCTTTATTACAGGTTTCAAAAATAAGATTAACTATAATAGAAGTAATTCATAATCATGCGGTTAGGATCGATCTAAACCAGCTCATTATGGATACGATTCCGCATGCCAACTATTAAACAAATTATTAGAAACACAAGACAGCCAATTCGAAATGTCACGAAATCCCCCGCTCTTGTGGAATGCCCTCAGCGCCGAGGAACATGTACTAAGGTGTATGTGCGACTCGTTCATCAGATCATAGTCTGGGACAAAATAAAAGATTTTCCA